GTGTCCGAGTAGATACTGTTACTTTCTCTCGAACCATAGTAATAATATTTTTTTTGATTGAATTATTTATTTCTCTTGTTTCTCTTGAAATTGATTCGCTGTTTATTTCTACACACGTCTTTTTTTCGGAGGTCTACAGCCATTATGTGGCATAGGGGTTACATCCCGTACAAAAGTTAATAGGATACCACTTCTACGAATAGCTCGTAATGCGGCGTCTCTTCCGAGACCGGGACCTTTTATCATGACTTCTGCTCGTTGCATACCCTGATCTACTACTGTACGAATAGCATTTGCTGCTGCAGTTTGAGCGGCAAAGGGTGTCCCTCTTCGCGTACCATTGAATCCACAAGTACCGGCCGAGGACCAGGAAACCACCCGACCTCGTACATCTGTAACTGTGACAATGGTATTATTAAAACTTGCTTGAACATGAATAACTCCCTTTGGTATTTTACGTGCACTTTTACGTGTACCAATACGTACATTTCTACGTAAACCAGTTCTCGGTATAGCTTTTGCCATATTGCATCATCTCATAAATATGAGTCAGAAATATATGGATCTATCCATTTCATGTCAAAACAGATTCTTTATTTGTACACTGAGTTCTTTAGTGAGTCTGATTATCCCTTTATCCTTGTCTTTGTTTATGTCTCGGGTTGGAACAAATTACTCTAATGCGCCCCCGTCTACGGATTAGTCGACATTTTTCACAAATTTTACGAACGGAAGCTCTTATTTTCATATTTTTCATTCCTTATCTTAATTCTGAATCTACTTCTTGGTAGAAAATAAGTTTCTTGAAATTTTTAATCTCGAATCGTATTGAATAAAAATCACCTAATCTTTTGAATCCTTGTTTCGGAGTCGATAAATTATACGTCCTCTGCTTGAATCATAACGACTTACTTCAATTTTGACTTTATCCCCGGGTAGTATCCGTATAAAACTACGTCGGATCTTTCCCGAAACATAACCTAGAATCAGATCCTCATTATCTAACCGAACCCGGAACATGCCATTGGGAAGCGATTCAGTAATTAAACCTTCATGAGTCCATTTTTGTTCTTTCATTCCAGGTAAAGCCTCCTTGAGGTATCAACTAATGGAGGAGAAACGATATTAGACAACTCACCCCCCTTTCTTTTTATATTTCTCAAATAGGAAGAGGTTTCGGATTTCATTTGGATATGAAATGGATTACCATATATAACATAAAATTTCTCCGCCGATTCCTTCTAGTCGAGCTTCCCGATCTGTCATTATACCCCGAGAAGTGGAAAGAATTACAATACCCATTCCACCTAAAATTCTAGGAATTCGTTGAGAGTTAGAATAGATTCGTAGACCGGGTCGGCTGATCCGTTTTAAATTTAAAAAATTTCTATAGGGTCTTTTCCTATTCCTGCTATGTCGCAGGGTTAAAACCAAAAAATTTTTGTTTTTTTCTCGATGTTTTCTGACGTTTTCGATAAAACCTTCTCGGAAAAGTATTTTAACAATATTTTCGGTAATATTAGTAGATGCTATGCGAACAACTCTTTTTCTATCCATATCAGCATTTCGTATAGAGGTTATTATCTCAGCAATAGTGTCTCTACCCATGATGAATTAAAACTTTTGTCGTCCCAAAATTGGATATAATTAACATGTTTTTCTTTTTTTTTTTTATTGGTTTATGAATATAAATTTTTCAAGGTATATGCGCAAAACACAAGCTACGAATTAATCTAGTTCTTAATCTATTTCCCTTCAAATACCCCCCCAAAAAAATTCAGATCTCTTTTTTTTTTTATAATACTTCGGGAGCTAATGAAACTATTTTAGTAAAATTTAATTGTCTCAATTCGCGGGGGATTGCCCCAAAAATGCGAGTTCCTTTTGGATTTCCTTCTTGATCAATCACAACTGCAGCATTGTCATCATATCGTATTATCATACCGCTGTCACGTTTAAGTTCTTTACAGGTACGAACAATTACAGCTCTGACTACTTCTGATTTTTCTAGGGGCATATTTGGTACGGCTTCTTTGATCACAGCAACAATAACGTCACCAATATGAGCATATCGGCGATTACTAGCTCCTATGATTCGAATACACATCAATTTTCGAGCCCCGCTGTTATCCGCTACATTTAAATAGGTCTGAGGTTGAATCATATAAATTTTTGAATCTATTCTTCCAATGCAAAGGATGAAGAAAATAAAAGAAATATTGTTTGTCTAAGTCTAAAAAAGAAATAGGCGATTTTGTTTCATCCCCAAGACTCATTTCTCTATGTTCTACATTTTTATCCCGAAATAATAAATTGAGTTCGAATAGGCATTTTGGATGCTGCTATTAAAATAGCCCTTTTAGCTATATTTTCGGTTACTCCACCCATTTCATATAGTATTCGCCCCGGTTTAACAACAGCTACCCAATATTCAGGGGATCCTTTCCCCGAACCCATACGCGTTTCAGCAGGTCTTACTGTAACTGGTTTGTCTGGAAAG